CATCATGCAATCAACAGAATTGATCTTATTGAGAAATCGATGTCTTACTCCATGGATTCGAGGGAACAAGAGAACAATAGCCTGACAAATATTTTGTTCGGTCCGATTCAGGTGCCAATTCAGGTACCAAATAGAACCCATCATTGGTTTGATCATTGATAAGGTGAATACCCAGGCCCTTCAATGCTAGGCATAATGAGGATAAGGACCTCAAAATAACCTCTTTTCGTCCTATGAACTTTAAGGTGTATGAAGTATCATATTTGACTCTTGGGGCGGATTGATAGAGACTCCATTTAACTTAGGTTGATCTAGGCCGGAGGCAGACCTACGTCAGGGTAACCCTTCTTTGAAACACTTTGGTATTGCTCCCGGATCAGAATTCAAATAATGAATCCGAGCGCATGGAGCCATCTCGTTATCTTCCTGTCAAGAAAAAATATGGTGGACTAGCCGATCTTTTTATCAGTTAATGAAAGAGCCCAATGCAAAAAAAAAACGCATGTTGGGTCTTTGAAACAGTTCGAATCATTTCGATAATAATAAGTTTGATCTGTTTTACCGAGAAGGTCTACGGTTCGAGTCCGTATAGCCCTATACATTTTTGTATTCATTTCCTAATTAGTGCGTGTGACCGGCCGGTTGATTGTTCCATAGAAATGGAATCATTCCCACAGGATCACGGAGATCCCTCGGGGCTTGAAAACAATAATTTATTCCAATGGATCCAATCGGATCGGTATTTTCAAATCTCGGATAAACAAACCCATTCTTCTTCATTAATCTTCGTCTGTGAATGACATACGGCCTTTTTCCTCTTTTATTTGTCCATGATCCAAGATTTAGTGATACACCTTTGCTTTGGTATACCCAAGTCAATTTATGAAGTCAAAATCATAACATGAGCCTGGCTCAAGAAAAACTCCAACCTGACCCAACCAAATCAAATCCAAATTCAATCTAAATCTAATAGTAAGTCACATTATCTAGAACCTATTCTTGTTCTTGTATTTGTAGAAAAGCCAGAGTTTCAAAAACGAAGCTCTTTGGTAAGTTTCATTGTACAATAGGCTTTTCTTCGTATAACCGGCTTAGCAAAGCAAGTAGTCATTTTTCTGTACAATACTTCAACTTAACACTTATTTTTTTTTTATTCCAATTTACCCAATCCAATTTGTTCATCATTCCAATTCTACCAATGCAGTGCAGACTTTATCTAAAAAGATTAGGGCCCATTTGAACTTGGATGAGTTAGGAATCCCCCGACGTATCGCCTTTTGGCAGAACAACAATCCCAATTCATTGTTTTAGAGACAATGAATTGGTCCTAAATGTATCAACGCACCCTCTTCTATTTCTATGTTCTATGAGTTGGTTTTGGGATGGGGAGATTTTGTCTATCGAATCGTTCGACAACGCATGATTCCATTCGAAGTATCTTCTGTAAATCATTTACGATTCAGCCGACTCTACCATTAAACTATGCCCCATTTTGTAGGTTTGCTTCAAAAGAAACGTTTTTTGTTGTCACGAAACCTAACTCGTTGGTTGGTCTTGCTAGGTGTTATTATTACATTAAATAAATAAGTATTTCGAGTCATTCCAAATCACGATCTTTAGTCCTAGAAATGGGTCTGAAATGATTCTTTCAAGACTTCTAACTCGGGGGTAAAGCCGGGGCCGGGGTAGTACAGGTCCAAAGTTTCCTAATTTGGGTATAGGAACCCATGAGTTTTTATATGTAAGGGTTCCTCACAATTCAATGGATTGAATCAAATCAATAATCAATTAAGTATAAATCTGGGACAGGGAGAGAGAATCGAATCGGTCGATGCATTCCGTTTTCGTATCCGTATCAAATCAATAGAAACAATAATCCTCTATCCGGATCTTAATGAAAAGAATACACCAACACAGCCACGTAGAATATACCATAAATCCCGAGATGGAAATTCCTAGAAATTCTATTACATCTGACTACTGACTATATTCTAAATCACTAAGAAAAAAAAAAAAAAAGAGAGAGAGAGAAAAAATGGGCCAGACCTCCTCTTTGGCTCTATTATATTAATAGAATATTGAAATTCTTTATGTTTAATATTTCATTTAATCTTATTTGAATAATATTGTTTGAATATTATTTCAATTTCAATTCATATTATTTAAAATATTCTTTAAAAAAAATTCCTTAATTCCTTTTTTTGTTTGATAGAAAACCCGAGGCAAGGTAGGAGAGAGTTTGATTTGTATAATAGCATTATATGTCTACACCATATCTAAATAGAATCGAAGTAAGTGTAAGTGGGATTCCGTTGGATGAATCTTGAGACGATACATGACCCACAACAAGTAAACAAACGAAACTATGTGGTTTGATCAAAATTGTTGTTTCGACTAATGCAGTTATGGATGAATTGAGAATTCCAATTTGAATCAACTAATTCGGTATATTCCACATTAATAGGAGTGCTTCTATGTTTCTGCTTCACGAATATGATAT